TTCTAGTTATTGGAATTCTAGTTATTTAAATAAGGGGTCTAGGAGTGACGATTCCCACTATGATTATTCTATGTATGATAATAAATATAGTTGGAATAATTACATCAATAGTTGCATTGACAGTTATCTTCGTTCTCAAATCGGGATTGCTAGTTCTATTTTAAGTGGTAGTGAAAATTACAGCGAAAGTTACATTTCTACTTACATTTTGGGTGAAAGTAGAAATAGTAGTGAAACCGAGAATTCCAGGCTAAGAACTAGCACGAACGGCAGCGATTTCGCTCTAAGAGAAAATTCTAATGATCTCGGCGTAACTCAAAAATACAAGCATTTGTGGGTTCAATGTGAAATTTGTTATGGATTAAATTATAAGAAATTTTTTAAATCCAAAATGAATATTTGTGAACAATGTGGATATCATTTGAAAATGAGTAGTTCAGATAGAATTGAACTTTCGATTGATCCAGGCACTTGGGATCCTATGGATGAGGAGATGTTCTCTCTGGATCCCATTGACTTTCATTCAGAGGAGGAACCTTATAAAGATCGTATTGATTCTTATCAAAAAAAGACAGGATTAACCGAGGCCATTCAAACCGGCATAGGTCAACTAAACGGCATTCCCGTAGCAATTGGGGTTATGGATTTTCAGTTTATGGGGGGTAGTATGGGATCGGTAGTAGGCGAGAAAATTACTCGTTTAATCGAGTATGCTACCAATCAATTTTTACCTCTTATTCTAGTGTGTGCTTCCGGAGGAGCACGCATGCAAGAAGGAAGTTTGAGCTTGATGCAAATGGCTAAAATTTCTTCCGCTTTATATGATTATCAATCGAATAAAAAGTTAGTTTATGTATCAATCCTTACATCTCCTACGACTGGTGGGGTGACAGCTAGTTTTGGTATGTTGGGGGATATCATTATTGCTGAACCCAACGCCTACATTGCATTTGCAGGTAAAAGAGTAATTGAACAAACATTGAATAAGACAGTACCTGAAGGTTCACAAGCGGCTGAATTTTTATTCCATAAGGGCTTATTCGATCCAATCGTACCACGTAATCTGTTAAAGGGCGTTCTGAGTGAGTTATTTCAGCTCCACGCTTTCTTTCCTTTGAATCATAACTTAAGTAGAACCTTAACTTAAGTTAATAGTTAATTAAATTGAATTCCTTAAATTAATTTCTTTCTGGCGAATAACTATTTAGAATAAGTATTTATTAAGTATTTATTTATCGGAATCAAAGGAAAAATCCGAAGAATGGATTTTTTTTGGTGACATAAGAGGAAATTATGAAAAGAATCATACAGATAATTTTTTTTTTTACCGATATCCCTGATTCCTAATTAGGAAACCTCTATGAACAAGATAAAAGAGCTAATTCTTTTTCCGCGAAATTCAATTGGGCAGGGTAGTAAATTAAATAATAAATAAAACGAATTTCATGTTCTTTTCTTCCTTTCGTATTATATTATAACTATAAACTATAACAAACTATAACGAATTTTGGAATAATTTATAAGTGGAAGAAACTCTTTATTAAATTCAAATTATAAGACAAGAAAAAGATAATAGAAGAATAACAAACAAGTGGATTATCATACATGTATTTCATGTAGAAAAATGAATAAGTCCATTTAGTTAGTTCTATATTCCTTGCACTTTCTTATATATACTCACTTAGATATACTTAGTATAATTATATAGGAATTCTAATAATTTTAAGAGATCCTTCTATTTAAGATATCTTTCTAACAATATAATATAGCGATAATAAGTAAAAAGATTAATATAACAATAAATAAATAACAGGTACAAATATTAAATCGAGGTGCCCATTCTATGACAATTCTCAACAACTTACCCTCTATTTTTGTGCCTTTAGTGGGCTTAGTATTTCCGGCAATTGCAATGGCTTCTTTATCTCTTCATGTTCAAAAAAACAAGATTTTTTAGATCTGATGGGGGCAAATTTCATCTATTTTTTTTTTCAAGACTTAGACTTGGATCATAACACAGATATCTATTCAGTATAATATGGTATAACTTGTGGCTTCTTTCAAACAGAAAAGAAAGGGCAGGCGTAAACGTAAATATGATATATGAGTAAACGAGCTATTTGTTGAAAATAAGTCGCGATTGGGGCGGATGCCTGAAATAAATGCAAAGCCCATGTAGCTATATATGTGTAGTATGTGTAGATAGGGGATCATATGAGGGGGCTCCTATTATTTTACTTTTAGATCTAACGAATTGCTTCGAAAGATTCACATCAGAATAGTGCAAGTTGATGAAAGTTCCTTCGGAAACAAAAAAACGTAAAGTAAAATTCATTTTGGCCGGTCTCCCACTTCCAATAAAATGCAACTAGATCTAGTATGAGTTGGCGATCAGAACATATATGGATAGAACTTATAGCGGGGTCTCGAAAAATAAGTAATTTCTGCTGGGCCATTATACTTTTTTTAGGTTCATTGGGGTTTTTATTGATTGGAATTTCCAGTTATCTTGACAGAAATTTGATATCTTTATTCCCGTCTCAGCAAATCATTTTTTTTCCACAAGGGCTCGTGATGTCTTTCTATGGGCTCGCCGGTCTGTTTATTAGCTCTTATTTGTGGTGCACAATTTCGTGGAATGTAGGTAGTGGTTATGATCGATTCGATAGAAAAGAAGGAATAGTGTGTATTTTTCGTTGGGGATTTCCAGGAAAAAATCGTCGCATCTTACTACGACTCTTTATGAAAGATATTCAGTCTATCAGAATAGAAGTTAAAGAGGGTTTTTCTGCTCGGCGTGTCCTTTATATGGAAATCAGAGGCCAGGGGGCCATTCCTTTGACTCGTACTGATGAGAATTTGACTCCACGAGAAATTGAGCAAAAAGCAGCGGAATTGGCCTATTTTTTGCGTGTACCAATTGAAGTATTTTGAAATAAACCGAAGCACTTTTCTTAGCAGGAGGTAAAAAACCAAAAAATCCTCTTTTTTTTTTTTTTTCTATAACATAACTTAAATTTATTCATAATACTAATGAACCAAAGAAGACGTATATTATATATACGGAATATATACGGAAAACAGAAAAATTAGAAAACGGAACTTTTTTTTATGCGTATGTAAATTCACAAAATTCAAGGACTAACCACTGACTCACAAATAAAAAAGAGGGAATAGATTCGCGGGTTCGAAGCTTTCTATTCTAAATTCTAATATCTAATATTAAAATAGAACTTATGCTTGATAGAAATATTAGATCGTATAGAGTTGACGAATGAAGCGGATTCATTAAAAATTCACAGACGAAAAAATGGAAAAAAAAGCATTCATTCCCCTTCTATATCTTACGTCTATAGTATTTTTGCCCTGGTGGGTCTCTTTTTCATTTAATAAAAGTCTGGGATCTTGGATTATTAATTGGTGGAATACTAGTAAATCCGAAACTTTTTTAAATGATATTCAAGAAAAGAGTATTCTAGAAAAATTAATAGAATTTGAGGAACTCTTCCTGTTGGACGAAATGATAAAGGAATACCCCGAAACACATCTACAAAAGTTTCGTATCGGAATCCACAAAGAAACGATCCAATTGATCAAGATGCACAACGCAGATCGTATAGATACGATTTTGCACTTCTCGACAAATATAATCTGTTTCGTTATTCTAAGTGGTTATTCTTTTTTAGTTAATGAAGAACTTTTTATTCTTAATTCTTGGGTTCAAGAATTCATATATAACTTAAGTGACACGATAAAAGCCCTTTCTATTCTTTTATTAACCGACTTATGTATAGGATTCCATTCACCCCACGGTTGGGAACTAATGATTAGCTCTTTCTACAAGGATTTTGGATTTGCTCATAATGATCAAATTATATCTGGACTTGTTTCCACCTTTCCAGTAATTTTCGATACAATTTTTAAATATTGGATCTTCCGTTATTTAAATCGTGTATCTCCGTCACTTGTAGTGATTTATCATTCAATGAATGACTGAAAAATGATCCACCGATCCAATTAGAATTTTGTTATTTTGTCCATAAGTAAAATAAAATATTCAAAATCTTACTTTTTTTTTATACACTTATTTTTTCTATACATCCAAGAGATTCGGATTCCTCCTATATTTTAGTATTTTAGTAAAAATTTTTCAGTAACTAGCAGCATCGTGGATAGGGAACTATCCTAGCGACCTACCCAATTTTATTGTAGAAATTTTCTGGATCAACGACTGGACCATGCAAACTAGAAAGACCCTCTCTTGGATAAAGGAAGAGATTACTCGCTCCATTTCCGTATCGCTCATGATATATATAATAACTGGGGCATACATTTCAAATGCATATCCCATTTTTGCACAGCAGGGTTATGAAAATCCGCGCGAAGCAACTGGTCGTATTGTATGCGCTAATTGTCATTTAGCTAATAAGCCCGTGGGTATTGAGGTTCCACAAGCGGTACTTCCTGATACTGTATTTGAAGCAGTTGTTCGAATTCCTTATGATATGCAACTAAAACAAGTTCTTGCTAATGGTAAAAAGGGAGCTTTGAATGTGGGGGCTGTTCTTATTTTACCTGAGGGGTTTGAATTAGCTCCTCCTGATCGTATTTCGCCAGAGATGAAAGAAAAGATAGGTAATCTCTCTTTTCAGAGTTATCGCCCCGCTAAAAAAAATATTCTTGTGATAGGTCCCGTTCCTGGTCAAAAATATAGTGAAATCACCTTTCCTATTCTTTCTCCGGACCCTGCTGCTAAGAAGGATACTCACTTCTTAAAATATCCCATATACGTAGGCGGGAACAGGGGAAGGGGTCAGATTTATCCCGACGGGAGCAAGAGTAACAATACGGTTTATAATGCTACAGCAGCGGGTATAGTAAGCAAAATCATACGAAAAGAAAAAGGGGGGTACGAAATAACTATAACAGATGCGCCAGAGGGGCGTCAAGTGATTGATAGTATCCCCCCAGGACCAGAACTTCTTGTTTCAGAAGGCGAA